CTATACATTATTTTTTTGTTTTTTAATAATGTATTGTTTGTTTTGGTTTATGTTGAGCATGTGCTTCCTTCGACTTTAGCCTGGTTTAGGGGTTTGACAGGAAAATAATGAGGTTGTTAGGGGCAAGGGGGGTAGGGGGGTTTGACGAAAGTTTAACGGGGGGGAGATCTTAATATTATCTGGATTAAATAAATAAATGTTATGCACCTGATATATTTTAATGCAATTATTTATTTAATGTCTTGTAACATTCAACCCTATTCCGTGCGCAAATTAAAATATCATGTTCAACCTTAGTTATACTTTTTTAGAAGGTGTCTCACATGTAAGATGAAAGGAAAACCTAAAAAAAATACTAAATGCCCGTGAATTAATGCTCGGCTTAGTGAGTAATGAATTTAATGTATAACACCATTAATCAAATGCCGGGCACAATTCAGATTATGGGGGTTTCTTGTGTGGGAACCTGAAATAGGAACCAAATGCCAGTAATAGTTCATTTTATGCTACCGTACAGTTACTGTCCTTGACCTATCAATGAACGTATTCACTTGATTTACACTGGTTGGTGGTTTCTTACTGCGCTTTAATGTTTGCTTGATTCCTAACTGTTAAATTAAAATATAAGAAATCCATGCTTAATTGGATCTATAATGAAATTAAGGATTTTCGTTTATGTATGAAGGATTTCTATGTCAAATTTGATTATTTTAGTTGTATATTTCAGTTCATGTGTTAAACATGAATGTTATATCGGTATTGTTCTGTTTGAGTTAATTTATTTTTAGGTAAGTAGTAATATTTCATTTTTCGTTGATTTATACATTTTTTTATTGAAAATACCATGTTACTTTTGGTTTTATACATTAAATTATTGTTTAATTTCCATTTAATGTACTAATGAACATGTGTATATGTAATATAATACATATTATGTAATATAGTACATATAGGTGTTGGTAGCAGAGCATAATATATGCTTCAGAGGGTGGTCTAATTTATGATCTCAGCTTTGGGAGTTGAGGATGGAAGTTAAAGTCTTTTCTCTCTGATTTTCAGCGCTAGGAAGAATTTTAATCTTCAATCTTCGGATTACAAAACCGATGCTTTGGCTGTTAAGCTACTAGGGCTTATCAATTTATTACTTTGTTTTCTAGTCAACCTACTAATGGATTTAGTACTAGGAATAAAGAGAAGTAAAGTACTGATGCTACTTGGCCAATAATAATGTATGGGTGTTCTACTGGTATTCCTCCGATTCATGTTAATACTAGCATGTCTGCTACTAAAATTCAGAATAGGAGCTGTGAAGCTGGTCGGAATGTAAGTCCTCGTTGTTTTGAAGTGTGAAGAATTGGTACTACTATTAGGACTAGGATGGAGGATAATAGGGCTAATACTCCGCCAAGTTTGTTAGGGATTGATCGTAGGATAGCGTAGGCAAATAGGAAATATCATTCTGGCTTGATGTGTGGTGGGGTTACTATTGGGTTTGCTGGGGTGAAGTTGTCTGGATCTCCAAGGAGGTTTGGGTAAAATAGAGCAAGTATTGTTAGGGCGGTTAATATAATAATGAATCCTAGTAGGTCTTTGTAAGAGAAGTATGGATGGAATGGGATTTTGTCTGCGTCAGAGTTCAATCCTACTGGGTTGTTTGACCCTGTTTCATGGAGAAATAGGAGGTGAATTATTGTAGCGCCGGCAACTACAAATGGGAATAGGAAGTGAAATGCGAAGAATCGGGTTAGTGTGGCGTTGTCAACTGAGAAGCCCCCTCAGATTCATTGGACTAGTGAGTCTCCTACGTATGGGACTGCAGATAGTAGGTTGGTAATTACTGTAGCGCCTCAAAATGATATTTGTCCTCATGGGAGTACATATCCTACGAATGCTGTTATTATTACTAATAGGAATAGTACGACCCCGATGTTTCATGTTTCTTTGTAAAGGTACGAGCCGTAGTAAAGCCCTCGGGCAATGTGAAGATATAGGCAAATGAAGAAGAAGGAGGCTCCGTTTGCATGTAGGTTGCGAATTAATCATCCATAATTAACGTCTCGGCAGATGTGGGCTACTGAGGAAAAGGCAGTTGAAATGTCTGATGTGTAGTGTATGGCTAGGAATAGTCCTGTGATGATTTGTGAGATAAGGCATAATCCTAGGAGAGAGCCAAAATTTCATCATGCTGAAATGTTGGATGGGGTTGGTAGATCCACTAGGGCATCGTTAGCAATTTTTAGAAGTGGGTGGGTTTTTCGTAGGTTTGCCATTAATTGTTTCTATAGTTGAATTACAACGGTGGTTTTTCATATCATTGGTTTCGGTTAAAGTCCGGGTAGAAATTATGAGTTATTTTATTTTCCTTTTTTTGGTCATGCTGGTGTTAGGGTTTTTGGGTGTAGCTTCTAATCCTGCTCCATATTTTGCTGCTTTAGGGTTGGTGTTGGCAGCTGCTGGTGGTTGTGGGGTTTTAGCAGGGTATGGTGGGTCGTTTATTTCTTTAGTGCTGTTTCTTATTTATTTGGGGGGTATGTTAGTGGTATTTGCATATTCTGCTGCTCTTGCTGCTGAGCCATACCCTGAGTCATGGGGGGATTGGTCTGTTTTGGGGTATGTGGTTGGTTATATTTTTCTTTGTGTTTTAGGTATTGGTGTATTTTATGTGGAATGATTTGATTGTTATTGTGGAATTGTTGATGAATATCGGGATTTTTCAGTGTTGCGTGGAGATTTTAGTGGGGTTTCTTTTATTTATTATTTGGGCGGGGGGATATTAATTATTTGTGGGTGAGCTTTGTTGCTTACTCTTTTTGTTGTTCTTGAATTAACTCGTGGTCGTAGTCGTGGGGCTTTGCGAGCAATTTAAAATATTATTATTGTGAGGATAATTAGGGCGTTTGTTAGGAAGAATGTTGCTAGATATACTTTAATAAGTCCTTGTTGTGGATTGTTGATGATTTTGATTATTGGTAGTTGAATGTTTACGATTCCTTTTGGTCCTAGTTTTTCAAATCATGTTTGATCTACTAGTTGAGTGGCTACTTTTTGTCCTAATGCTAAGGTAAGTTTTGGGGTCATTCGATGGATTACGGCTGGGAAGTAGCCTAGCATATTTGAGAAGTTGTGTGTTTTAATGTGCGGTTTGGTTTTGTATTGTTTATTTGTTAGGTTAGTTAGTTCTATGGCGGTAAATAGTCCAATAACGGTAACTGCTAGGGCGCTTAGTTTTAGTGTTGGGGGTATTGTTATAATTGGTGTTTTTATTGGTAGGAAGTTTGATGTGATGATTAGACCTGCAATGATGCTTCCTCAAGCTAGTCGTTTGATTGGGTTTAAGACTGCAGGGTTGTTTTCGTTAATTGGGGAGAGCGGAAGAAATCGTGGTTGGCCTATTGAGGCAAAAAAGATAATTCGGAAGCTGTATACGGCCGTGAATGAAGTGGCGATCAAGGTTAAGGTTAGGGCTCAGGCGTTAAGGTAGGATGTGTTTATGGCTTCAATAATTGCATCTTTGGAGAAGAATCCTGCTAGGAATGGAGTGCCTGTAAGGGCTAAGCTGCCAATAGTTATGCAGGATGAAGTAAATGGGAGCAGTTTGTGTAGACCCCCTATTTTTCGGATATCTTGTTCGTCGTTTAAGCTGTGAATAATAGATCCTGAACAAAGGAATAGTATTGCTTTGAAGAATGCGTGTGTACAAATATGTATGAATGCAAGTTGTGGCTGGTTTAGTCCAATAGTCACTATTATGAGTCCGAGTTGGCTGGATGTTGAAAAGGCAACAATTTTTTTGATATCATTTTGTGTGAGTGCACAAGTGGCTGTGAATAACGTGGTTAATGCTCCTAAACATAGGCAGGTTGACAGAACTGTTTGGTTGTTTTCTATTATTGGGTGTAGTCGGATCAATAGGAAGATTCCTGCTACGACCATTGTACTTGAATGCAGTAGGGCAGAGACTGGTGTGGGGCCTTCTATTGCTGATGGTAGTCATGGGTGTAGACCAAATTGGGCGGATTTTCCTGTTGCAGCAATTACTAATCCTATAAGAGGGAGTGTTAGGTCTGTTTCTTTTGAGATGATAAATACTTGTTGAATTTCTCAGCTGTTTAGGTTTATTGCCATTCAGGCTATAGCTAAGATGAGTCCGATATCACCAACTCGGTTGTAGATGACGGCTTGGAGTGCTGCAGTGTTTGCATCTGCTCGTCCGTATCATCAGCCGATTAGGAGGAATGATATGATTCCTACACCCTCTCAGCCAATAAATAGTTGGAACAGGTTGTTGGCTGTTACTAGAATGATTATTGCTACTAAAAATATAAGTAGGTATTTAAAGAATCGGTTCATGTTTGGGTCTGCATGCATATATCATGAGGCGAATTCTAGGATTGATCATGTAACGTATAGGGCAACTGGGGTGAAGATGATTGAGTAATGGTCAAATTTGAAGCTTGTATTTAGATCAAATGTTATTGTATTAGCTCATTGCCAGTTTGTTAGTACTGTTTCTATTCCTTGATCTAGGAATAGGAATAGTGGGATCAGGCTTACGAAAAATGCTGTTTGAACGGCAGTTTTAACATGTGTTACAGCCCAGTCTTTTTTTATTGGGTTTGGGTTTAATGTCATTATAATCGGGTAGATTAGTAGCGTGAGAATGATTAGAAGGCTCGAGTTTAGTGTTAAAGTTGTTAAGGGCATAGCCACTACTTGGAGTTGCACCAAGAGTTTTTGGTTCCTAAGACCAATGGATTAACATTTATCCTTTAGGGGCCGAGTGAGCCGTGGATTTAAACCACGGTCTTGAAGGACTAGCAATTCTTCAGGCTTGTGTCTTACTCTCTCGGTAAGCAAGAAGGTTTTATCTCCTATTTTTAGAATCACAATCTAATGTTTTGGTTAAACTATATTTACATAAGCATCATCCTCATATTAGTTCAGGTTTGAGTACTAGAAGTAGTACTGGAATGAGGTGTATAGCAATTAGTAGGTGTTCTCGGGTGTGTGATGGTTCTAAACCAATGATGTGACTTGGGGTTGGGCCCCGTTGTGTTATTAGGAATATGTAAAGTGAGTATCCGGCTGTGATTAGGGTTCCTAATCCTGTTAATGCGATAGATCAGTATGATCAGTTAAACATGGATGTGATGATTATTAGTTCTCCTATTAGGTTTGGAAGTGGTGGGAGTGCCAGGTTGGCTAGGTTGGCAATAAATCATCAAGCGGCTATTAAGGGAAGGATTATTTGCAGACCTCGAGCTAATAGTAGGGTGCGGCTGTGGGTTCGTTCGTAGTTGGTATTGGCCAGACAAAATAGTGCTGATGATACTAGTCCGTGGGCAATTATTAGGATAATTGCTCCTGTGAATCCTCATGGGGTTTGAATAAGAATTCCTCCTGCCACTAGGCCTATGTGGCTGACTGATGAGTATGCGATTATTGATTTTAGGTCTGTTTGTCGTAAGCAGATAGAGCCTGTTATGATGATTCCTCAGAGGGCGAGGATGATGAATGGGTAGGCTAATTCTTTGGTTAGTGGGGTTAAAATAATAATTATTCGTATCATTCCGTATCCACCCAGTTTCAGTAGCACAGCGGCTAGGACTATGGATCCTGCTACTGGGGCTTCTACATGGGCTTTTGGTAGTCATAAGTGGACCCCATAAAGTGGTATTTTTACCAGAAATGCTATTAAGCAGCCTGCTCATCATAGCTTGTCTCCTCATGAAGATAGAGTGAGGGGTTTTGTATATTGGATTGTTAGCATTGACAGGGTACCGAGGTCTTTTTGTAATGCGAGTAGTGCAACAAGCAGTGGGAGCGAACCTGCTAGTGTATAGAATAGGAAGTAAGTTCCTGCATTGAGTCGTTCTGTCTGGTTTCCTCATCGTGTAATAATGATTAGGGTAGGAATTAATGTGGCTTCAAATATTACATAGAATATAATGATCTCTGTTGCCCCGAATGCTATGATTAAGAATATTTGTAGTGAAATTAGCAGTGTAATGTAGGATCGTTGACGGTTAATTGGTTCGAATCGCATGTGGTTTTGGCTTGCTAGGATTATTAATGGGAGAAGTCAGCAGGATAAAACTAGGAGTGGCGTTGATAGGGGGTCTGTTGCTAGGTAGGTGTTTGTGGTGGATCATCCTATTTCTGAGTCTCATTTAAATCATATTAGGCTAATAGAGGCAATGATGAAGCTTTGGTAAGTAGTTGTGGTTCATAGTCATTTTTTATTTACTAATCAAGTGGTGGGGATGAGTATAATGGTAGGAATTAGTACTTTTAACATTGTAGTAGGTTAAGGTTTATTAGGTGATCTGTGCCGTGGGTACGTGAGGTGGCTACTAGGAGGGCTAGGCCTGCGCTGGCTTCACAGGCGGAAAAAGCTAGTAGTATTATTGGTGCTGAGGAAAATATGGTGGATTCTGTTTGGAAGGATCATAGGGCTATAGCAATGTACAGTGATAGTATTATTGCTTCTAGGCAAAGGAGGGCGGATAATAAGTGTTTTCGGTGGAAGGCTAGGCCTGAGAATCCTAGGGTAAATGCCAATGTGAAGCTGAAATGTACGGGAGTCATAAGACGATCATGGAGTTGAACCATGTTCTGCTGAGCCGAAATCAGCAATCTTTACATTGGACTAATCGTCTATTCAGCTCATTCTAGTCCTCCTTGAATTCATTCGTATACCAGTCCTAGAGTTAGTAGAATAATAATTGATATGGCTCAAAAGAATGCGTTTGTGGTGTCAGGTAGTTGATCTCCTCATGGGAGTGGGAGTAGAAGTGCGATTTCTAGGTCGAATAGCAGAAATAGGATTGCTACCAGAAAGAAGCGCATTGAAAATGGGAGTCGGGCGGATCCGAGTGGGTCAAAGCCGCATTCATATGGGGAAAGTTTTTCTGAGTCAGGGTTTATCTGGGGAAGTCAAAATGAGACTGTAATCAATACGCAGGAAAGGGTAGTGGTGATAATTAGGATTGAAATAATAGGATTCATTATCTTTCCCTGGGCTTTAACCAGGATTAAATAATTGGAAGTCATTTGTATTGAAGTTGATACTAGAAAGATTATGAGCCTCATCAATAAATTGAGACATATAGGAATAGTCATACTACGTCAACGAAGTGTCAGTATCATGCGGCGGCTTCGAATCCAAAGTGATGTTCTGAAGTAAAGTGATATTTGATTTGGCGTAGGAGACATACTGCTAAGAAGGTGGAGCCAATAATGACATGTAGGCCGTGGAATCCGGTGGCTACGAAGAATGTTGAGCCATAAACTCCATCTGCAATGGTAAATGGGGCTTCATAATATTCTATGGCTTGCAGGAGTGTGAAATAAAAACCTAAAATGATTGTGAGGGTTAGGGATTGGATGGCTTGTTTTCGTTCTCCTTCTATAATGCTGTGGTGTGCTCATGTAACTGTAACGCCTGAGGCAAGTAGAACGGCTGTGTTTAATAGGGGCACTTCAAACGGGTCTAGAGTAATGATACCAGTTGGAGGTCAGCATCCTCCTAGCTCTGGGGTTGGGGCTAGACTTGAATGGTAAAAGGCTCAGAAGAACCCTAGGAAAAAGAATACTTCTGATGTAATAAATAGGATTATTCCGTACCGTAGTCCTTTTTGTACTGGTGGTGTATGATGTCCTTGGAAGGTTCCTTCTCGTACGATGTCTCGTCACCATTGGTATATAGTAAGTAGGAGTAGAATTATTCCTAATGTTATTAGAGTTGTTGTTTGGAAGTGGAATCATATGGCTGTTCCTGATGTTACTAGTAGGGCGGCTACTGCGCCTGTTAGGGGTCATGGGCTTGGGTCAACTATGTGATATGCGTGTGCTTGGTGTGCCATTATACGTTTTCTTGAAGGTACAGGCTTAGTAGGAGTACAAATACGTAAGCTTGGATTATAGCAACTGCTACTTCTAGTAATGTTAAAAGAAACAGTACTGTTGCTGTCAGAATAGCTACTGTAGGCATAATTGGTAAAAGCACAAAGACTGCAGTAGCAATTAGTTGAATTAGTAGGTGGCCTGCTGTTAGGTTTGCTGTAAGTCGTACACCTAGGGCTAGCGGACGAATGAATAAGCTAATTGTTTCGATGATGATAAGTACTGGGATTAGGGGGACTGGTGTTCCTTCTGGCAGTAGATGTCCTAGTGCCACAGTCGGTTGATTTCGTATACCGATGATTACGGTAGCGAGTCATAGTGGGACTGCAAATCCTATGTTTAGGGATAATTGGGTTGTTGGTGTGAATGTGTATGGGAGTAGTCCTAGTAGGTTTATTGAAATTAGGAATAGCATTAGGGATGTTAGCATGATTGCTCATTTATGTCCTCCAAGATTTAGTGGGAGGAGGAGTTGTTGTGTGAATCGGTTAATAAATCAGCCTTGTAGGGTTAGGATTCGATTATTTAGCCATCGGGATGTTGGAGTAGGGAAAAGAATTCATGGTAGGGTTAAGGCTAAGGCGATTAAAGAAATTCCTATGAGTGTGGGGCTCATGAATTGGTCAAAAAAGCTTAGTATCATGGTCAGTTTCAAGAGTCTATTTTTGGTTTTTTTGCAGTTTGCAGGTTGGGCTCATTATTAAACGTGTGTGCTATTACTTTTGTTGGAAGAATGGCTAAGAACACGGCCCATGAGAATACTAGGATAGTGAATCAGGGAGCGGGATTTAACTGTGGCATGTCACTAAGGGTGGTTGGGAGTCACCAATCTTTAGCTTAAAAGGCTAACGCTGTTTCCCTAGTTTAGCTTCTTAGTGAGGCGTCTTCTAGCATTATTGAGGATCAGTTTTCAAAGTGTTGTAGAGGAACTGCTTCAACTACGATTGGTATAAAGCTGTGGTTTGCGCCGCAGATTTCAGAGCATTGTCCATAATATACTCCTGGTCGGGCGGCAATAAATGCTGTTTGGTTTAGGCGTCCTGGTACTGCGTCCATTTTCACTCCTAAGGATGGAACTGCTCATGAGTGTAGGACGTCTTCTGCTGTCACTAATACTCGTACAGGTGATTCTATGGGTACTACTATTCGATGGTCTGTTTCTAGCAGTCGGAATTGTCCTGGGGCTAAGTCTTGTGTTGGGATTATGTACGAGTCAAATCCAAGGTCTTCGTAGTCAGTGTACTCGTAGCTTCAGTATCATTGATGTCCGATTGCTTTAATTGTTAAATGCGGGTCGTTGATTTCGTCTATCAGATAAAGGATCCGTAGAGATGGGAGTGCGATTAGAATTAGAATTGCTGCTGGTAATACGGTTCACACGATTTCAATTTCTTGTGAATCTAGGATAAACATGTTAGTAACTTTGGCAGTTACCATTGCCACAATAATATAAAGTACTAGGACGCTAATTAGGAAAACAATTATTAGCGCATGATCGTGGAAGTGAAGTAGTTCTTCTATCAGGGGTGAGGCTGCGTCTTGGAAACCTAACTGTGAGGGATGTGCCATTGAGTTCAAGATACGCAGGGGTTTAACCTACAACTCTGCCTTGACAAGGCAGTGTAATGTTTATTACTAGAATCTTATTAAAAGAAAGTGGCAGAGTGGTTATGCGGCTGGCTTGAAACCGGCAAATGGGGGTTCAATTCCTTCCTTTCTTGAATGTGGGCTTTGGCTTCTAATTTTTGATTATCTGATGGTGGTTGAACTCGGACGTACGCTGGTTCTTCGAATGTGTGGTATGGTGGAGGACATCCGTGTAGTCATTCAACATTTGTTTCTGTGAGTTCTACTCATTTTACTTCTCGTTTGGCAGTAAATGCTTCTCAGAGGATAAATAGGAACAAGACTACGGCTGTGAGGGAGATTAGTGATCCAATAGAGGAGATTGTGTTTCATAGGGTGTAGGCATCTGGGTAGTCTGAATAACGTCGTGGTATTCCTGCTAATCCTAGGAAATGTTGTGGGAAGAAGGTTAGATTTACTCCTACAAATATAATTCCGAAGTGTACTTTGGTTCATGTGTTGTGCAGTGTATATCCTGAGAACAGAGGGAATCAGTGTACGAAACCCCCTATAATAGCAAAGACTGCCCCTATGGATAGAACATAATGGAAATGAGCTACTACATAGTATGTGTCATGTAATACAATATCGATTGATGAGTTTGCTAGTACGATACCTGTCAGGCCACCAACTGTAAATAGGAAAATAAAACCTAGGGCTCAAAGGAGTGGGGTTTCTCATTTGATGACTCCTCCGTGTAATGTGGCTAGTCAGCTGAATACTTTTACTCCAGTTGGAATTGCGATGATTATTGTGGCGGAAGTGAAGTAAGCACGGGTGTCTACGTCTATTCCTACTGTAAACATGTGGTGTGCTCATACAATGAATCCTAGAAGTCCGATAGCCATTATTGCTCAGACTATTCCTATATACCCAAATGGTTCTTTTTTACCGGAATAATAAGCAACAATGTGTGAGATTATTCCGAATCCTGGTAAGATTAAAATGTATACTTCTGGGTGGCCAAAGAATCAGAATAGGTGTTGGTAGAGGATTGGGTCTCCACCTCCTGCAGGGTCAAAGAAGGTTGTATTTAAGTTTCGGTCGGTCAGAAGTATTGTAATTCCTGCAGCTAGGACTGGCAGGGATAAGAGTAACAGAACAGCGGTGACTAAAACAGCTCATACAAACAGAGGGGTTTGGTATTGTGTAATGGCAGGCGGTTTCATGTTAATAATTGTAGTGATAAAATTAATGGCCCCCAGGATTGATGAAATTCCTGCAAGGTGAAGTGAGAAAATTGTCAGGTCAACAGACGCTCCGGCGTGGGCTAGGTTTCCAGCTAGAGGGGGATATACAGTTCAACCTGTACCAGCCCCAGCTTCTACTCCTGAGGAGGCTAGTAGAAGAAGAAATGATGGTGGTAGGAGTCAGAAGCTTATGTTGTTTATTCGGGGAAATGCTATGTCTGGAGCGCCGATCATTAATGGCACGAGTCAGTTGCCAAATCCTCCAATTATTACTGGTATTACTATAAAGAAAATTATTACAAAAGCATGCGCTGTGACGATGACATTGTAAATTTGGTCATCTCCAAGAAGGGCGCCTGGTTGACTTAATTCAGCACGGATTAGAAGGCTTAGTGCGGTTCCCACCATTCCGGCTCAGGCACCAAATACTAGATATAGGGTACCAATGTCTTTGTGATTAGTAGAAAAGAATCAACGGGTGATTGCCACAGGTAAGATGGCTGAATGCTTAAGCGGTGGGCTGTAGTCCCATATACAGAGGTTTAATTCCTTTTCTTATCAAGCTCTGTGGTGTACAACATATTAAATTGCAAATTTAAAGATGCGGGTTCATGCCTGTCGGAGCTTTAGTTATACCCCCCCCCCCCCCCCCCCATCGGGGGGGGGGTAGGTGGATGCTCGCTGGCTTGGGCGCTTAGCTGTTAACTAAGATTTTGGGGGATCGAGGCCCTCCCATCTATTAAGGCCTTAGCTTAATTAAAGCATCTGAGTTGCATTCAGGATATGTGGGATAAAGTCCTGCAGGTCTTATCAGGGACTAGGAGATTTTCACTCCTGCTTAAAGCTTTGAAGGCTTTTGGTCTGGGTTCTATCCTAAGTCTCTATGTTGTTATTGCTATTACTGCTGGGGTTACCGGGAGTATTATGGCTGTTATGATTATTGTAATTGATAGGGGTATTGTTATTTGTTTTGATTTTAGTCGTCATGGTGTTTTGGCGTTGTTTGTGTTTGGTGAAATTGTTAGTGTTATGGCGTAGCATAGTCGTAGGTAAAAGAATAGGCTTAGTAGGGCTGTTATTGCTATTAGCGTAGCGATTAGTGGGAGGTCTTGTTTGGTTAGTTCTTGTAGAATTATTCATTTTGGTATGAATCCGGTTAGTGGGGGTAGACCTCCTAATGATAGTATGGTTGTCATGGTTAGTATTGTAAGAATTGGGGCTTTAGTTCATCCTGTTGCCAGTGTATTAATTTTTGTAGCGGTGGTTATTTTTAGTGCTATAAAAGCTGATGATGTTATGATAATATAGATTATTAAGTTCATGATTATTAAATTTGGTAAGTATTTTATTACAATTATTATTCATCCTATGTGTGCAATTGATGAGTATGCTAGGATTTTTCGTAGTTGTGTTTGGTTTAGTCCACCTCATCCTCCTACAAGGGCAGATATTACTCCTAGTGTAATTATTAGTGGTTGTTCTACTCCTGATGAGAGTTGGTAAATTAGGGCTATTGGCGCTAGTTTTTGTCATGTTGATAGGATTAGTCCTGTGGTCAGGTCTAGGCCTTGTAGGACTTCTGGCAGTCAAAAATGTATTGGGGCTAGTCCTACTTTCAGTCCTAGAGCAAGGATTGTAATTGTGGTGATTGTTGGGTGGGATAGTTGTTGGATATCTCATTGTCCTGTAATTCATGCATTTGATGTGGTTGTAAATAGTATTAGTGCTGCTGCTGTGGCTTGTGTGAGGAAGTATTTTGTTGTTGCTTCTACGGCTCGTGGGTGGTGGTGTTGGGCTATAAGGGGAATAATGGCTAGTGTATTGATTTCTAATCCTATTCAGGCGAGCAGTCAGTGTGAGCTAGCGAATGTGATTGTGGTTCCTAGTCCTAGGCTTGTTAGTATGATGAAGGTTACATATGGGCTCATTAGTAAAGGAAGGATTTTAACCAACATGTTCGGGGTATGGGCCCGAGAGCTTATTTAGCTGACTTTACTAGGAAGTGGTGTAGCGGGAGCACCAAGAGTTTTGATCTCTTGAGGATGGGTTCGAGTCCCTTCTTCCTAAGGAAATGGGGGGATTTTAACTCTCATAATCTACTCTATCAAAGTAGCCCTTTATCATTCAGGCACATTTCCTTTTAGTTGTTTGGGGGGAGGCCTGCCATGGTAATTGGCAAGGCTAGGTTTCAGATAAGTAGGGCTAGGGTTAGTGGTAGGAAGTTTTTTCACATTAGATGTATTAGTTGGTCGTATCGGAATCGTGGGTAAGAGGCTCGTACTCATAAGAATATAACGGAGAGTATAGTGGCTTTTATTATTAGGTTTATTGTTGTTAGTTCTGGGATTAGTGGGGTATGTATTGCTCCTAAAAATAGGATTGTTGATAAGGTATTTATTAGTAGGATGTTTGAGTATTCGGCTAGGAAGAATAGGGCAAATGGTCCTCCTGCATATTCTACATTAAAGCCTGATACTAATTCTGATTCTCCTTCTGTAAGGTCGAATGGGGCTCGGTTTGTTTCGGCTAGTGTTGAGATGTATCATATTGCTGCTAGTGGTCAGGCTGGGGCTATTAATCATGTTGCTTCTTGTGCGGTGTTGAATGTTTTTAGGTTGAACCCTCCTACGATAATAATAATTGAAAGAAGGATAAGGCCTAAGCTTCCTCCGTATGAGATTGTTTGGGCTACGGCACGGTAGGCTCCAATTAGAGCATATTTGGAGTTTGAGGCTCAGCCCGAGCCCAGGATTGAGTAGACTGCGAGGCTTGATAGGGCTAGCACAAATAGAATTCCTAGGTTTAGTTCTACTACTGGATAAGGCATTGGTATTGGGGCTCATAGTGTTAGGGCGAGGGTTAGTGCAAGAGTTGGGGTGGCTAAAAATAGGAATGGGGATGCGGTTGAGGGACGTACTGGTTCTTTGATGAATAGTTTTACTCCGTCGGCGATTGGTTGAAGGAGGCCGTATGGTCCAACGATGTTCGGTCCTTTTCGTAGTTGTATATATCCTAATACTTTTCGCTCTAAAAGTGTCAGGAATGCGACGGCGAGAAGTACTGGAACAATGTATGCTAGAGGATTGATGATGTGGGTGAGGATAGTATTCATAGCTGAAGGAGGGGAGTTGAACCCCTGGGTGGAAGGGCTTAGGCCTTCTGCAATTACCGGGCTCTGCCACCTTAGCATACCATTATCTTTGGTAGGTTTAGTATACCTCTTTGTCTGTTTTATTTGTTTTCAGCAGGTAGAGGTGGGGCTTGCTTTTAGTATTGGCCCCCTTCATTCCGGTCCTTTCGTACTGGGAAGAAGTAAGTTCATAGATAGAAACCGACCTGGATTACTCCGGTCTGAACTCAGATCACGTAGGACTGTTAATCGTTGAACAAACGAACCCTTAATAGCGGCTGCACCATTAGGATGTCCTGATCCAACATCGAGGTCGTAAACCCTTTCGTCGATATGGACTCTGGGAAAGGATTGCGCTGTTATCCCTAGGGTAACTTGGTTCGTTGATCAGGATTAGTGTCCTGGGTCATTTTTGGTCAGATTTTCTGTTGCTTAGAGGTGTATCTCTTGGCTTAATGGATTGCCCCTAGTTCCTCGTGGGGGCTTTTCTTTCCCCCGTGGTCGCCCCAACCGAAGACATTTGGATCATATTTAACGTTTGGTTTTGTGGCCTTTGTGTTCCTTTTGGTTAGCTAGGTTTCTTTACATGTTTGATCTTTTGTCTAAAGCTCCATAGGGTCTTCTCGTCTTATGTGTTTATGTCCGCTTCTGCACGGGCAGATCAATTTCATTGACTAGGGGAGGGAGACAGTTAAACCCTCGTTATGCCATTCATACAGGTCTCTATTTAAAAGACAAATGATTACGCTACCTTCGCACGGTCAGGATACCGCGGCCGTTAAACTTTGTGGTCACAGGGCAGGCGGGACCTCTAGTACTTCCTTTGTTAGCAAGAGGCGATGTTTTTGGTAAACAGGCGGGGTTTGTGTTTGCCGAGTTCCTTCTTCTCCTTTTAGTCTTTCCTTGAGGCACTCCTGTGTTGGGTTAACGGTTTTGGATGTTAAATAGTTTTTTCTTGTTTTTTGTAGTTTGTTCTTTTTCTCTCTGTTGTGGGTCCGTTGATTGTCAGTGGTAGGTCCGTTCTGACTTACACGTGTGCTAGGAGAGGATTTAGATCCTCTTATTACTGATTTTAGCATTATTTCTCCTATGTGTGCATAGGATAGCTTAATATTCTTAGGGGATTGGGAGTGTATTGTCTTTATTATTGGTCTTTATTTACCGGAGCTTTAACGCTTTCTTTACAGGTGGCTGCTTTTGGGCCCACTGAGGTAATTTTGTCCTTTTATAATATGATCTTTGTCCTCCTGAATAAGGTTGTGTTCTGTTTCAAAGGGGCTGTACCCCCTTTGACTAACTCTTATGTATTGCTTTTGTTCTTTTGGTTAATTGTTTTGGTTATAGAATTACATAAGGCTGAACTAACATTCATTTCTTAAGCAACCAGCTATAACTAGGCTCGGTAGGCTTATCACCTCTACTCGGGGGTCTTCCCACTCTTTTGCCACAGAGACGGGTTGGCCCTAATTAGGCTGCCCCGGAGTAGCTCGTCTAGTTTCGGGGTCTCAAACTAAAGTTCTCTTTGCTTGATTTTTGCTTGCTAAACCATGATGCAAAAGGTACGAGTTTTAGTCTCTGCTTTTTTTTGCTTGTATGGTTTGTTTCATTTCTCTTTCAGCTTTCCCTTGCGGTACTTTTTCTATTGCTCTATTTTTGTCCTTTTCTATCACCTATACTTAGGGGGAAGAATGTTTTATTTTATATTTGGGTTTGTTTTGTTATATATGGTTGGTCATTTGTTTTATTATGGCTAGGCTAGCTGTTTTGCTTAGAATGACTCGATTTGCACGAGTGTCTTCTCGGTGTAAGGGAGATGCTGTTCTTTTTAGCTACATCCTAATTTATCCAAGTGCACCTTCCGGTACACTTACCGTGTTACGACTTGCCTCCTCTTTATTTTTTTATTGTTTTATGGATTGTTTTCGTTATTGTTCGAGGAGAGTGACGGGCGGTGTGTACGCGCCTCAGAGCCGGTTTCAAAAGAACTCTCTATTTTCTTTTTACTGCTAAATCCACCTTCAGTCGTGCTTATTTCATGGCACTTTTCGTGTTTTTCTGTATCAGAAAATGTAGCCCATTTCATTCCATCTCATTCGCTACACCTCGACCTGACGTTCTGGGCAGAACCCATTAGGCTTGCTTTTAATCTCTCAAGAGGCAAGCTGGCGACGGCGGTATATAGGCGGTTTAGGCAAGGGATGGTGAGGTTTAACGTGGATTATCGGTTATAGAACAGGCTCCTCTAGGTGGGTTTGAGGCACCGCCAAGTCCTTTGGGTTTTAAGCTAACGCTCGTAGTCCCCTGGCGGATGATATTTGTATATTGTCATCGTTGTTTAAGGCTGAGCATAGTGGGGTATCTAATCCCAGTTTGTTTCTCAACTGTCGTGAGTTCAAAGGTGTTAAAGCTACTTTCGTAGTGGGGCTTCGTTTTATCCGGTAGCGTATGACAGCTTGGGAAGTGTTTGGCTTTAGTTTGTTTGTTTCTTAATCACGCTTTACGCCGTGTAATATCAATTTGAGCCCCTCGTATAACCGCGGTGGCTGGCACGAGTTTTACCGGCTCTTTTGGCCTTGACTAAGTCAAGCTTTCGCTTATTGCTTAATATCTATCACTGCTGAACTCCCTTGTGGGTGTGGCTGAGCAAGGCGTTTTGGGCTACATTTGGTGTGCCTGATGCCGGCTCCTTTTCCCCGAGAGGGGATATAGGGCATTCTCACGGGTACGCGGGTACTTGCATGTGTAAGTCAGGCCAGAACTGATGTTAAAGTCAGGACCAGGCTTTTGTGTCATCGGAGCTTTTTACGGCTCATCTTGGCATCTTCAGTGCCATGCTTTTGTTTAAGCTACGTTAAC